CACAGGCAAAAAAAGGATTTCCAGAAATTGACAAAGTAAAATTTCCATTTATTCATCAGAAGAAACGTTCCTTTTAAAGCAAGAATGGATTTTCCTTGATACCTAACATAATGCATGAAAGGATCTTTGAACAACCATAAATTTGCTTGAAAAGCCCTGGGAAAGTGCTCTCTTTTTCCATAGAAATAAATTCGTTCAATAAGGGCTCCAGAAGATGTTGATCGTAAGTGAGAAGATTGGTTACGGAGAAAGAGGAAGCCGGATTCATATTCACATACATGAAAAGTATATAGGAAGAAGAATAATCTCTGATTTCTTTTTGATTTTGAAAAAGAAGAACTGGCTTTCTTTGAATTTGAAGTAATAAGACTATCCCAATTATGACATTGATGGAGAAAGAATCTTAATAAATGCAAAGAGGAAGCATCTTTTATCCAATAGCGAAGAGCCTGAACTAATATTTCCAGATGGGCTGGGTAAGGTATTAGTATATCTAATACATAATTTAAATGTGAAAAGTTGTCCTCTAAAAAAGAAAATATTGAATGAATTGATCGTAAATTTTCGGATTGAACTACCCCTTTCCTTTCTAGGGAAGATATTAATCGCAGAGACAATGGAATTTCCATAATGATTGAAGAAACCTCTGACATTATTTGCGAATAAAAAAGATGGGTCTGCCCCAAAAAAGGAGTCTGTTTAGAGTCATTAACAGAAAGAATCAAATGATTCTGTTCATACATTCGAATGATTAAACGTTTCACAAGAAGTAAGCTGGATTTATTGTCATAACCTGCATTTTCCAACAAAATGGATCTATTTAAACCATGATCATGAGCAAGTACATAAATATACTCCTGAAAGATAAGTGGATATAAGAAGTAGTGTTGTTGAGATCTATCTAGCCCTAAATAGCTTTGGAATTTATCCATTTGAAATTCTATTTAAATGAAAGGTAGAGGATTTTGGGGGTTATAAATGATACATAGTGCGATACAGTCAAAACAAGGTATTATAGTACAAACCGAATAGATACCTCGGATCCAGATAAACTTATCAACAGATTCTCTATCATCTCGTTTTCCATTTAATTTTAAGTTTTTATGTTCGTTTTCCTTATAGGATGACAAGATGATTAGAAATCCTTTACTTTTTTCAACCCAATCGCTCTTTTGATTTTGGAAATTTATTTATCAATATACTGTTTCTTATACACATAATCTCCATTATTCCATTATAGAATGGAGAGTGGTAATATTTAGGATTCATTAAAAAATCAAGAATATTTTTTCCTGGGAGAAAGCCTTCCCGTATTGGGCACTAATATTTTTTTAACGTCTAATTAGATCGGGTAATCATTCAAATTCAGAATGAAAGCTCGTTGCTTTTTCTTTCCCTATAATAAAAATGAAATTAATTGAAGCCGTGGGGCCCTATCCATTTATTAATTTGACCCAACTTGAAATTGACTTCGGTTTGCTCCCTTTCAATAATATAAAGAAGGCTTTGTACCGAGCCGTAAAGAATAAAAAAAAAAAAAATATTCTCAGAACTCTTAATTGATACGACATGCTATTTTTTCCATTCATTCCCTTTCAGGATCAGTCGCGGTCTTCCAAACTTTACCGATAGTATGGACGAATCCCTCGCTTCATCTAAATGTGTAAAAGATCCTAGCCGCACTTAAAAGCCGAGTACTCTACCATTGAGTTAGCAACCCAAATATAAAAGGGTATGTAGATACAATCAGAATAAAACAAAATTATTAAATTAAAGCATTACTCTACGAAATAAAAAATATAAAAAAAATTTCTACTCTATTAAATTTTCTACTCTATTTGGAACATAAAAAAGACTAAATCAGAATCAGATGAAAAAATAAAAATTTGCCCGACCAAAAAAATAAATAAATGTAAAAATGCTAGAACATCCCCTATTTCTATGTTATCCAATCAAAAATCCGGGTATCAAAGCTAATCCAACGAACCCATCATTTGAATCAACAGTAAAAATAAAAAAGAAAACCTATGGGACGGAAATAAATAGATCTGCTTATCACGATGAATTATATTTGTTCGATACAGCGTTGTCAACATAAAGGTAAAGAAAAGAATACGATGAAAAAATACAAAAACTTAAATTGAATTGAATAATAGTAAAAAAAAGGACTTATGTTGGATTGGCACTGCATATATCTATATTTTTATATACTTATACTAAATTTTTAGTTTTTAGATTAAATGGAGAATAATATAAAAAAAAGGAATCCATATAGAATAAAGAACTTCTATTCCTTGTTTATTATTATTATTACTTGGTATTAGAGTTCAAATGAAAATCACCCGATTACAGGTAATGCCATAATTTTCTATTTTTTGAGGATCAATCAAATAGGGTTTCCTTAGAAAAATATTCTATAGAAAAGGATTCTATAAAAGCAATGATAAATAAAATAGATACGAATAGACCAAGAAAGGAAATAAAAAAACATAGTATAGAAAAGATATCCAAAATGATATAGAAATCACTATCCTACCCTTTTTTTATTTCCTTAATTTAATTTTGTTTGATTAGGGCAAAGTTACTTAAAAACCTCTGCCTTTTTTAAAATATCCTGAACAGTTCCTGTAGGCTGAGCGCCTTTTTCAAGGAAATAGAGAATAGCGGGAACGTTTAAATAAGTTTGATTCTTGATAGGATCATAAAAACCCACTTTCCGAATATCTCTTCCTTCTCTTCGAGATCGAACATCAATTGCAACGATTCGATAGACGGCTCATCGGGATAGATGTAGATGAAAAAGAACCCCCCCCTAGAACCGTATAGGAAGTTTTCTCCTCGTACGGCTCGAGAAAAAATGATTCAAAGTTTTATCTATGGATAAAATTTGATTAGAATAAATAAAATAGGAAAGGAATCCGTACAATAACTTAATAAATTCTATAATTTCAATTTCACTCATTTTTATTTAGCTTACTTCCTGAAAAAGAAAAAATCATTTGTACTCATAACTCAAGTTCAATAATATCTCAAATATCTCAAAGAAAAATCTTTAATTTAATATTTTTTTTGAGTGGTCTTTAACCCACCCTTTTTGTCTCGTTTAAAATCTATTTTGATTCGTTATTCGGATCCGTGAGACAATTGAAGTGGTGTTTCCTTGTTCTGGGATCCTTTATCTTTGTTTTAAATCATTGGGTTTAGACATTACTTCGGTGCTTCTTAATCCTTTCAAAATGGTAGCAACATACCCCTTTTGTGATTTCTTTCTATCAAAGAATCATACCGACGGTTGATTCGTGTGCGATACACTGCGTATCGAAAAAGTTTTAGCCGTTCCAACAAATTTTTTGAATTGAAAAATTGCTCGAATCGGATCCTTTCGATTTCTATATCGAAGATATACTTACGAAGTTGTTCCAATTTATGAATTGGCATTAACCCTAGATCGTTGCCCCTGAGAAATTAATCAATTTTCTACTCGAGCTCCATCATGAACTATTTATATTACAACCAAAAAAAAAAAAAGAAGGGCTCTAGTAAAATAGAACAAATGACGTCGAGCCAAGAGCACCTTCATTCCTATATAAAATGGTGGATATAAGAAAAAGAATCCACACCGGATCGTGTCCTTCAAGTCGCACGTTGCTTTCTACCGCATCGTTTTAAACGAAGTTTTACCATAACATTCCTCTAATTTGGAACCAGTACGGAATTGATTCAATTATGGAATCATGAATAGTCATTGGTTCAGTCGGTACAGAGACAAAGTAATTTATATTTTTTCTTATCTACATAGATAATAGATAAGAAAATAGATAATAAAGATTTTTCTGAAGAAATATTAGCAAGACCCCAGCTTTTTTGTATGAATGGAACGTTTTTTTTATAAATATCTATTTCACTAACAGAAATATCTAGAAATCTAAACTAAATAGATATAGAAAAAACATAACTAACAGAAATCACAAGAAAAAAGAAATTCTATTTAACTCTGCTTCTTCAAGTGACTCAATAAGATAGACCGGCCCATTTCCAACTTCCCAAAGAGTCAACCCATAAGGAATCATTACAAATCTTGATACTTGAAAAAGTTTCCAAATTCTACATCATTATTTGAGTCAAGTTTTACAGTAAAGACTCCCTTTTATTATCATTAGAAATATAATGAAGAAAAATCTCTGTTTCTTTTCGAATGGAATTGTCAATGATGTAAAACAAATAAGCTAAATCAAACAATAAAATCGAAAATATATATTATATCATTGTTAAATAAAATATTTTAGGGATGCCAATTCTTTTTCACAAAAAGGGAAACACTTTTGTCACTGAAACAGGATAAGAATACATACCTATACGTTATGCGCTTCCTCTTTTATATGTATTTTCATTTCATTTTTTTTTTTTTTTACCTGATGAGGTTAAGTAATCTTTCTACAACTATGATCTACGGCCCATCTTAGCTTTATCTGGGTCATAAAGGGGTTCAGTTACTTTTGCATATCATTTAACTCGATTTAGTTCAGTTTGTGAAAAACTCAGATATGCTTCCGCAAAGAATCATTCAAAATCAAAAAAGAAGGAGGAATAATATAATATTTAATATTCTATGCAATATTAGACCTTGAAACAGAACCTCCTTGAACAAAAAACAAATATTAGGATACAATGGAAACGCTCTGGGACGGAAGGATTCGAACCTCCGAATAGCGGGACCAAAACCCGTTGCCTTACCGCTTGGCTACGCCCCATTTCTATTTTTATTGGACACTAATACTAATAAAGAATAATATTGGTATTAAGTCTTCGTCAATTCCAGTGCAACTATCTAGAGAAACTCTTTTTTCGTTATCTTTATAGAATCTATTATAGATTCATGCTAGGTTTTTGGCATGTGTATATCTAGAATTCAACTGAATTTATTGATCATTACATATAATTCAATTAAGATATTGTATGAAAGTATGATTTCTTCTATTCTCCTTTGAGAATTGGAGGATTTTTGATTGAGCAGAAAAAAAAGAAGGATTTTTTTGTTTACCTTACTTTCTTCATTTTTCCTTAACTCAATCAAAATGCAATTATTTCGACGAAAAAAAAAGTCTGTTATGCTTAATATTTTTAGTTTGATCTGTCTTAATTCTGCCCTTTATCCGACTAGTCTTTTCTTCGCCAAATTGCCCGAAGCCTATGCTTTTTTGAATCCAATCGTAGATGTCATGCCAGTTATACCCCTGTTCTTTTTTCTTTTAGCCTTTGTTTGGCAAGCTGCTGTAAGTTTTCGATAAGAGCTTTAATACTATCCTAGAAAATTCATGATTTATTCGAGAAAAATTATAACAATTGATAAGATCAAATAAGTCTGACAGTATGAAACTTCGATTCAAACTCTCGGATAGTCGCGATAAATCCGGCTCGCCCTATTTCCTTTCCCCATTTTAATCCTTTTTCGGGGAAATACCTTATGAGCTTAGGGTCCCTTAGAATATCTAATTGTGGGTATGAAAGTGATTGTGGTAATTAAATTAAAGACTCTTATTACAAATTTCAACTTCATTTGATTTGAATTTCTGAACATTCTTTTCTATTTCTATAATTCATTTCTTGGTGTCAAAATAAGATATGTGATATAAAAGTGGAGGATCTATTATCTTTTCTCGTTTTTCTTTTTCAAAAAATGATCTTGGAGGTTGTGTAATGCTTACTCTCAAACTTTTCGTTTACACAGTAGTAATATTCTTTGTTTCTCTCTTCATTTTTGGATTCCTATCCAATGATCCAGGACGTAATCCTGGACGTGAAGAATAAAATAAAAATTTAGTTTTTCTTGGTTGATTTTACAATTAATAATATTTTATTTATTTTCGCTATTCCACATATTTAATTTAATTAGGAAAAAAAAATAAAAAAGGGTTTGCAAAAATTGAAAGAAAAAAAAAATAGAAAGTCATCAACGGAAACGGAAAGAGAGGGATTCGAACCCTCGGTACGAATAACTCGTACAACGGATTAGCAATCCGCCGCTTTCGTCCACTCAGCCATCTCTCCCAATTGAAAAAGATAATTACTATGTTACATTACACATCAAGTAAGGATTAAATAAAGTATTTCTTTTACATTCTTTATCATTATTAGAGAATTAGCAATTCCATTTAGATGCTCGAAAGATCCAAATAGAATAGAAAGATAAATAAAGAAGACCTTCTTGCTTTTATTTTGTTCGAAGTGCCTTTTGGGCCTGGCCCGGTCAATACCCAGCCGGGCCTTTTTTTGTTCCAATGAAATCCCGTTTTTTTGTTTATAGGCAACATACTCTAAATACCCAATTTGGTATCTGTGTAAAAATTTCCCTTCTGGGGTTTACATATACTTCTCATTTTTGTTATAATAGAATCCAGAAATTGAGAAGGATTTTTTATTTAAAAGAATCAATTCAATTAAGTATGTATCCATTTGGATTTTCTTATGTCATTAGGGAAACCAAATTTTAGATTCAAATCCAAGAATAAGTCACGAATTCTCAGTCAACGAATAGTTAATGGTTCCCTTTTGTCATAAATCGGCTTTTTTAAGCGAAAATAGACATTTTATTTTTCAATAGAAAGGTAAGTAGAAGTTTTTCGGCATTGTCGGAAGATACGATACAATCAATCGAGGGGGTAGATCAAATACATTAATTATTAAATGAAATACAATAAGAAACGATAAAATCTAATTTTTATACATAAATTTCGATTTAGAAAAAGGATTAAAAAAGGGATGCAAGATGCAAGTACAATAAACTAAAAACTAAAGTTTAGTAATCCAACCGAAAAAGCAAAATTTTTTCCTATTGTGTATCCTTTTGGCGGCATGGCCGAGTGGTAAGGCGGGGGACTGCAAATCCTTTTTCCCCAGTTCAAATCCGGGTGCCGCCTCATCAACAAATGAATCTAAATCTCTTATTCTGTTCTGGGGATTTTGTAAAAGCTTGGAAATCCTTGAATCTAAAATTCAAAGAAAGATTATATTGGATGGATTTTTTTATAGTTAAAAAAAAAAAAAGTGCAAAAAAATTATTTTTTTTTAGACCCGTCGTTAAGAGTATAATATACTTATCTCCCAACTCCTTCAGAGAGACAATTGGGAAAGGGTACGAATTAGATCAAATAGGAAATAAAAGTATGTAATAGATTTTTTTTTACTTTGAAGGGCAAGAAAAAGGAATGGGTCTCTTTTTTTATTACTAGATAGAATAGATGTTCCATTCCATTAGTAACATTCCCTTATAGTGTCATTGTATATTTTACTTGTATTTAGTCTTTCCCGATTAGAAATCATATAGGAATTTTTGAAATGGATTTATTTGACTGGTTCATCAATAGTGTTCGGCCAGAATCCCTTTTTGACTCTGGACCATTCATTCTACTATTATTAGTGAGCAATAATGGAATAATTCTATCATAGAGAAAAGGGATATAATTCACATGGATATAGTAAGTCTCGCTTGGGCTGCTTTAATGGTAGTCTTTACATTTTCCCTTTCACTCGTAGTATGGGGAAGAAGTGGACTTTAGAACCACTCCTAATTTAGTTAACAGTATCAATTGTTTTATAGATCGTTCTGCAACGCATTTTTTATTAAAATTGAAAATTATTTCAAAAAAAAAAAAAGATCCTCATTTCAAAATTCCCTTGGATTCTAGTGGAGAAATGTATTCTATAACAGTAAAACGATTTTTCAGATTCATCGGAATAAATAGATGTATCAAAGAAATAGAATCGGGTCCTACGTCAATTCCATATATTTTTGGATTAATAACTACATAGATTGAAGATAGAAGCTAATATAGTATACCAACTTTATTAGAAAGTCAAGTACAATTTTATTTTATACATTACTATAACACTAATAGAGAGTATGATAAGAAAAAAATTTCTTTCTTACCATACTCTCGGATCTCATAGAATACCGCCGATTATAGCCCGTTGATTTCATTTAATAGAATACTTTACTTTTCTTTTTATTTCTTCAAATATGGATAAGAATTCAGAAGTAAAGTTTCATTCAAAGTAATTAATCGTTTTGGCTGACTGTTTTTACGTAAATTATAAGTAGAAAGGCAGTAGGAACTAAAATGAACAGTGCAGTAGCAATAAATGCAAGAATATTTACTTCCATAATCTCATCGTTTTTTTATTTCACAATAACTCGGGATTTAATCCCATAGAGATGATAAATCTTTCACCTGTCAATTCAATGAATGCATTACCTATCGATGATCTTGAATCGGATCAATATCATATCATGAATAACAATATCTGAGCTATTAAATTAATTCGTCGTCGAGAATTGAATAGTATAACATACGAAGATCCTTTATCCATACCGAATCTAATCTTGGATTGCCGGACCGAGCAAAAATTCCTTTTTTATCCTTCTTTTCTGTTCTTTTTTTGTATGTAGTCAAACGAAGTATCATCTAACCACCCATCCGTTTCCATTAAAAACTCAAAAAGAGAGGAATTAGGTTCTAAAATTTAATGATCCAAATTTCTTTGGAAGACAAAGAAGTATGAGAAAGATGAGGCGCGGGATAAAAGATTGAATATTCTATCAACTTCACTATTTTAGTTTTTTTAATTTTAGTTTAGGGTTTATTCTTTCTTTGACAGAATCCTGAAAAAAAAAGAGAGGAAACCTCTTCGGGATTCAATGATGCTCTCTGTCCCCTCTTTCACAGAAAATGGAGAGGCGAGTTGATGTACTTATTGGATCCGTCGGGACTGACGGGGCTCGAACCCGCAACGTCCGCCTTGACAGGGCGGTGCTCTAGCCTATTGAACTACAATCCCAGGGAAATAAGAAGAGATCTAGCAGAAAATTTGAATTCTTTTTTTTATCTTGTATCCGGTAAGGTATTTCTTAAGAACAAGAGAGTTCTACCGTCTGATAGTAGATTGGCAAATTGTTGGGCCGAGCTGGATTTGAACCAGCGTAGACATATTGTCAACGAATTTACAGTCCGCCCCCATTAACCACTCGGGCATCGACCCAACGCCTAAATTTTTTAGACGTTCCATAATAAACTTCCTTTCGTCTACCAGGCAGACTTGAGAAATACGGCTACGGATCATTTGATAGAAAATACCACTCCTATAGTCTTGAGTCTTGGTACACCCCCAGAGGGACTTGAACCCTCGTTTTCTCCGTGAAAGAGAGAGGTCGTAACCACTGGACCATAGGGGCCTACGGCCGCCTTCATAAATCAACTAGAAATAAAAGGTCCCGAGGGCCGGCCAAATCAAAAAGCACTAGAATATGGGTAATAAGACAAATACCATAATGGGTAATAAGACAAATACCATAGGTAATAAGAAAAATACCTTGAGATAATATAAAAATAGAATAGGAAAAACAGAATAGGTAATTAAGGCCTAGTAGGGCTACCTTATTAACTTTAACTTAATATAACTCAGGCCAAGATCCGTCTTTAGTAGATCCATAGTATATAAATCAAACGGAAAAACTCCTTAAGTATTCTGGGGGTTAGTTAATGGTAATCAAATCAAACTTTACCATTAAACTATATAACCTTGAAACTTTATTTCATTGGTCTTTCTCATCTTTATCTCTCTCATTCACAAAGGGTTATGCGTTGGATTCATGATCCTTCACTCTGCAGTAGATTCAAGATGGTTTACCAAAATAGGATTTGGTCGGTCAAATTATATTGACCCCTAAGTCATACTGTCAATTGACAACACGACAGGACAGGAGGGTAATAAAAGAACGGAGAAGACATAGATCTAGATATAAAAAAAATAAATTAGATAGATTTAATAATAATAAATATAATAAATATTCATATCATATAGTTTTCTGGTATTCAATATTCAAGTAGATTAGAATATCAATCAAGTAGATTAGAATATCAATCATCAATACCGTTATATTAAAAAAAAAAATAAATAGAAAATAAATATATATAAAATAAATAAAAAATATTCTAAAAAAATC